AAATTTTTGGATTTATGGTTAAAGAAGAAAAAGAAGAAAACTGGGGTTCTGTTGAATTTCAAGTATTCAGTTTCACCAATAAGATACGGAGACTTGCTTCACATTTGGAATTACACAAAAAAGATTTTTCATCGGAAAGAGGTCTCCGAAGACTTTTGGGAAAACGTCAACGTTTGCTGGCTTATTTGGCAAAGAAAAATAGAGTACGTTATAAGAAATTAATCAGTCAGTTGGATATTAGGGAGCGGTAATTTCATCGTTCGAATTTTTTTTCTTATTTTATTAGTAGTCTTATAGTAGTCTTAGATTTTGCATTTTGATGAGCCTCGTTTTGAGGAATTCATGGAATAATGAATTAAGGAAGAAAGGATATGAGTCTACCGCTTACAAGAAAAGATCTCATGATAGTCAATATGGGCCCTCACCACCCATCAATGCATGGTGTTCTTCGACTGGTCGTTACTCTCGATGGTGAAGATGTTATTGATTGTGAACCCATATTAGGCTATTTACACAGAGGAATGGAAAAAATCGCGGAAAACCGAACTATTATACAATACTTACCTTATGTAACACGTTGGGATTATTTAGCTACTATGTTTACAGAAGCAATAACGGTAAATGCACCAGAATTCTTGGAGAATATTCAAATACCCCAAAGAGCCAGCTATATTAGGGTAATTATGTTAGAATTGAGCCGTATAGCTTCTCACTTGTTATGGCTTGGACCTTTTATGGCAGATCTCGGTGCGCAGACTCCTTTTTTTTATATTTTTAGAGAGAGAGAATTAATATATGATCTATTTGAAGCTGCTACAGGTATGCGAATGATGCATAATTACTTTCGCATCGGAGGAGTTGCTGCCGATCTGCCTTATGGATGGATCGATAAATGTTTAGATTTCTGTGATTATTTTTTACGAGGAGTTATTGAATATCAACAACTTATTACACAGAATCCCATTTTTTTGGAACGAGTTGAGGGAGTTGGTTTTATTAGCGGAGAAGAAGCTGTAAATTGGGGCTTATCGGGCCCCATGTTACGAGCTTCTGGAATACAATGGGATCTTCGTAAAGTTGATCTTTACGAGTCTTACAATCAATTCGATTGGAAAGTCCAATGGCAAAAAGAAGGGGATTCATTAGCGCGCTATTTAGTACGAATCGGTGAAATGAGGGAATCAATCAAAATTATTCAACAGGCTGTAGAAAAAATTCCTGGGGGCCCTTATGAGAATTTAGAAGTCCGACGCTTTAAGAAAGCAAAGAATTCCGAATGGAATGATTTTGAATATCGATTTCTTGGTAAAAAACCTTCGCCCAATTTTGAATTGTCAAAGCAAGAGCTTTATGCAAGAGTGGAAGCTCCAAAAGGTGAATTAGGAATTTATCTGGTAGGAGATGATAGTCTTTTCCCCTGGAGATGGAAAATTCGTCCACCCGGTTTTATTAATTTGCAAATTCTTCCTCAGCTAGTCAAAAAAATGAAATTGGCTGATATCATGACGATATTAGGTAGTATAGATATCATTATGGGAGAAGTTGATCGTTGAAATGATAATAGACAGGGTACAGGTAGAAGCTATCAATTCTTTTTCGAACTTGGAATTATTAAAAGAAGTCTATGGACTGATATGGATTCTACCCATTTTGACCCTCTTACTGGGAATCACAATAGAAGTACTCGTAATTGTGTGGTTAGAAAGAGAAATATCCGCATCGATACAACAACGTATTGGTCCTGAATATGCTGGCCCCCTGGGACTGCTTCAAGCTATAGCAGATGGAACTAAGCTACTTTTTAAAGAGGATATCTTGCCATCCCGAGGGGATATTCCCTTATTTAGCATTGGACCGTCTATAGCAGTCATATCAATTTTATTAAGTTTTTTAGTTATTCCTTTGGGATATCGCTTTGTTTTAGCGGATCTTAGTATTGGTGTTTTTTTATGGATTGCCATTTCAAGTATTGCTCCTATTGGTCTTCTTATGGCAGGATATAGCTCAAATAATAAATATTCTTTTTCAGGCGGTCTACGAGCTGCTGCTCAATCTATTAGTTATGAAATCCCATTAACTTTTTGTGTACTAGCAATATCTCTACGTGCGATTCGTTAAAATAGGATCTTTTTCCTCTGAAATTCATTGAATATTTATCTTCCTTTTCTTATTCTATATTCAGGTTAGTAAGTTAAACTAGATAGCTATATGAGTGAAACAAAACTGCTTATTAATTTGTAGTAAAAAGAAAAAATCTCATTTCCTACGTACAAGAAAAAATGGAAGTAAACATAAGCGGTGTAAATTCTTTACCCCAAGGTTGAGATTTTTTGATTAGTCATCATATCTTGAAGCGGGCAATAATAAGGGATTCCCGATACAGAAAGTTGTAATCATAAGGGAATCCATCAAAAGTTAGTGAGGGATTAGAAACACTAAAGTACATAAAGGATTAGTAATGAGGGAATCTAAGGCATTAGATATTTTTCCTCATAAAAGGAATCATAATAAGGACTTGAAATTGGTGGAAATGAGCAAGTAGTACTTTCTTCGGATTCCGATCCAGAGTATGTTCCCATTCACTTGTTAAGGAAATGGCTATCAAGAACGAATTAACCCTTTATTCTTTTTTTCTTTTTAAATACCCCTCGGGGAAAGAAGAATAGGACAAAAGATATGGAATGCAATACAAAAAAAGGATCCTTATTTATTCTTTCCGTCGTTTATCCATATTCATACAGAATTCTTCATGAACTAATACCCAACTCTTTTCGTTTATTAATTGCTATAACGAGTGTTTTATTCCAAGATTAAGTTATTGCTGAACAAAGAAAAAGTACCATTATATTATAAAGGATGAGATGAATTCGGAAGCGTTTTTTATTATTCTAGCAGACAGAATTCCTTTGGTCTAATTTAGGACGTTGAAATCGATTTTATCTTAGATAATTCTAACTACGCCCAAGAAGATAATAACGAAATGAAACAGTACTTTCCTTTTTTCTGATCATAGAGGAGCCGTATGAAACTAAGGTTTCATGTACGGTTTTGGAATAGCGGTGGGAACTGTGATGTTATCGTCGACTATGATTATCCAACAGCTCAAGTACAGTTGATATAGTTGAAGCACAGTCAAAATATGGTTTTTTTGGATGGAATCTTTGGCGTCAGCCTATAGGTTTTCTGGTTTTTCTAATTTCTTCTTTGGCGGAATGTGAAAGATTACCCTTTGATTTACCAGAAGCAGAGGAAGAATTAGTAGCAGGTTATCAAACCGAATATTCTGGTATCAAATATGGTTTATTTTATCTTGTTTCTTACCTAAATTTATTAGTTTCCTCTTTATTTGTAACAGTTCTCTACTTAGGCGGGTGGAATTTGTCTATTCCCTATATATCCTTTTTTGGATTTTTCCAAATGAATAAAATGGTTGGAATTTTAGAAATGACAATGGGTATCCTTATTACATTAACTAAAGCTTATTTATTTCTCTTCATTTCTATCACAATAAGATGGACTTTACCCAGGATGAGAATGGATCAGTTATTAAATCTTGGATGGAAATTTCTTTTACCTATTTCCCTGGGCAATCTCTTATTAACAACTTCTTCCCAACTTGTTTCACTATAAAATAAGATAATACAATAACAGTAAGAATATTTTCAACACAAAAGTTCTCTCAAACAAGAGAAAGAAACATACCTTTTTCATAGATATTTCGAATATGTTCCCTATGGTAACTGGGTTCATGAGTTATGGTCAACAAACAATACGCGCAGCAAGGTACATTGGTCAAAGTTTCATAATTACCTTATCCCACACAAATCGTTTACCTATAACGATTCACTACCCCTATGAAAAATCAATTACATCGGAGCGTTTCCGGGGGCGAATCCACTTTGAATTTGATAAATGTATTGCTTGTGAAGTATGTGTTCGCGTATGCCCTATAGATCTACCCCTTGTGGATTGGAGATTTGAAAAGGATATTAAAAGGAAACAATTGCTTAATTATAGTATTGATTTCGGAGTTTGTATATTTTGTGGTAATTGTGTTGAGTACTGTCCGACAAACTGTTTATCAATGACTGAAGAATATGAACTTTCTACTTATGATCGTCATGAATTGAATTACAATCAAATTGCTTTGAGTCGGTTACCAATCTCCATAATGGGAGATTACACAATTCAAACAATTAGGAATTCAACTCAAAGTAAAATAGACGAAGAAAAATCTTGGAATTCAAGAACGATTACTGATTACTAGAATTTTTTTTGTTAGAATCCAAAAGTTCTTTACTAACTAGAAAGAAAAACGAATACCTACTGCTTATTGCAAATTATTCCTGATTTAAAATCAGAGTAGATTTTCGTGATGTGATTTCTAACTATAGAAAGAACTTATATACAATATACAAAAAAATTTCCTAATCCCTTTTTTCTTCCTTGAATCTTTTAGTTTTAGTCAGTTCATGAAAAAATTTATACTATTAATTTCTTCTTATCCATAATGGATTTACCTGGGCCAATACATGAAATTCTTGTGCTATTTGGGGGATTTGTTCTTCTACTAGGGGGTCTAGGGGTGGTATTACTTACCAACCCAACTTTTTCTGCTTTTTCGCTAGGATTAGTTCTTGTTTGTATATCCTTATTCTATATTTTATTGAATTCCTACTTTGTAGCTGTGGCACAACTTCTTATTTATGTGGGAGCTATAAATGTCTTGATCATATTTGCCGTAATGTTCGTAAATGGCTCAGAATGGTCTAAAGATAAGAATTTTTGGACTATTGGAGATGGGTTCACTTCACTCGTTTGTATAACTATTCCTTTTTCACTAATGACTACTATCCCAGATACGTCATGGTATGGAATTCTTTGGACTACAAGATCAAACCAAATAGTAGAACAGGGTCTCATAAATAACGTTCAACAAATTGGGATTCATTTAGCAACCGATTTTTATCTTCCATTTGAACTCATTTCCATAATTCTTCTAGTTTCTTTAATAGGTGCAATTACTATGGCTCGGCAATAAGAAATACTTAGAATGAGTCAAAATTCTTAGAATTTCAAATCTAAAATAAATCACTAAAGAACCACAATTTTGATTTAGTAAAACCCATCTACTGCCAACAAATACCTTCTTTTCTCTTTTGTTGTGTAATTGTTCTATTCTAATTAATTCAATCGGTTCAATTCTTGTCCTCATATTGAAATGAATCGAGATTGATAAGGAGTTAGTTAATGATGTTTGAGCATGTACTTTTTTTGAGTGTCTATTTATTTTCGATTGGTATCTATGGATTGATCACAAGCCGAAACATGGTTAGAGCTCTAATATGCCTTGAACTTATACTGAATTCAATTAATCTAAATCTCGTAACATTTTCTGATCTATTTGATAGTCGCCAATTAAAAGGAGACATTTTCGCAATTTTTGTTATAGCCCTTGCGGCTGCTGAAGCAGCTATTGGATTATCCATTCTTTCTTCCATCCATCGTAATAGGAAATCAACTCGTATCAATCAATCTAATTTTTTGAATAATTAGACATAGAATCTTCTAAACAAAGGGACACATATAATAATAATATGAAATATTAAGATGAATAGAAATGAATACTATTTTCTTATTATTATTTGAGAATATCTATTTTTTGAGTAGGTTATTCCATAGTATTCATTTTTACTTAGTTGAATTTTTGCAATTCATTGATATTGCAATTTGAATATTGCAATAATTTATATTGAAAAGACGATAGCCAATTTATTGGCTAATTCGAATTCGTATATACAATTCGTATAATTATGATTGTTGAAGCCCAAAATTCAAGTCTCTTGGCTCTTTTCACGCTTTCTCACAAACGGATTAAGAAATATATTGCATTATTTGTTGAAGTTTGGATAAACCATTGCTTCGTCTGGTGTCTACAATACATTTGATTGATATAGTACTAATTTCATTTTGACCAGATCGAAAATTTTTATGTTGAAAAGGAAAATTTATAGATCCAATGTCACATTCCGTAAAAATTTATGATACATGTATAGGATGCACTCAATGTGTACGAGCTTGTCCAACAGATGTCTTAGAAATGATACCTTGGGATGGATGTAAAGCCAAGCAAATTGCTTCCGCGCCGAGAACCGAAGATTGTGTGGGTTGTAAGAGATGCGAATCCGCCTGCCCAACAGATTTTTTAAGTGTCCGCGTTTATTTAGGACCTGAGACAACCCGCAGCATGGCTCTATCTTATTGATACGTTACAAAAAATTCCACTTGAATCGTCTGATTCCTCTTTACCGAAGAAGCCTGTGCTCAAAATAATCGAGCACGGGCTTTTCTGGTCAAAACGTATCTTGTCTTTATCGCTTTATCATGAGTTCTTTTCCTTGGTTAACAATACTTGTTGTTTTGCCGATATTTGCGGGTTCATTAATTTTCTTTTTACCTCATAGGGGAAACAAAATCGTTAGGTGGTATACTATTTCTATTTGTTTATTAGAATTCCTTCTAATGACTTATGCATTCTGTTATCATTTCCAATTGGAGGATCCCTTAATCCAATTAAAAGAGGATTCTAAATGGATAGATGTCTTCGATTTCCACTGGAGATTGGGAATCGATGGACTTTCATTAGGATCTATTTTATTGACAGGATTTATGACTACTTTAGCTACTTTAGCAGCTTGGCCGGTTACCCGGAATTCCCGATTATTCTATTTCCTGATGCTAGCAATGTATAGCGGTCAAATAGGATTATTTTCTTCGCGAGACCTTTTACTTTTTTTTATCATGTGGGAGTTAGAATTAATTCCTGTTTACTTACTTTTATCCATGTGGGGGGGTAAGAGGCGTCTCTATTCAGCTACAAAGTTTATTTTGTATACTGCAGGTGGTTCCATTTTTTTCTTAATCGGAGTTCTAGGTATGGGCTTATACGGTTCCAACGAACCAAGATTAGATTTGGAAAGATTAATTAATCAATCATACCCTGCAACATTGGAAATACTATTTTATTTTGGCTTCCTTATTGCTTATGCTGTCAAATTGCCGATTATACCCCTACATACGTGGTTACCAGATACCCATGGGGAAGCGCATTACAGTACATGTATGCTTTTAGCGGGAATCCTATTAAAGATGGGAGCATACGGATTGATTCGGATCAATATGGAATTGTTACCTCATGCTCATTATCTATTTTCCCCTTGGTTAGTAATAATAGGAGCGATGCAAATAATCTATGCAGCTTCAACTTCTCTTGGTCAACGAAATTTCAAAAAAAGAATAGCCTACTCCTCCGTCTCTCACATGGGTTTCATTATTATAGGAATTGGTTCCATAACCAACATTGGACTCAATGGAGCTATTTTACAAATATTATCCCATGGATTTATTGGTGCTACACTTTTTTTCTTAGCGGGAACGGCTTGTGATAGAATGCGCGTTGTTTATCTCGAAGAACTGGGAGGGGTTTCTATCCCAATGCCAAAAATTTTTACCATGTTTAGTAGCTTTTCAATGGCTTCTCTTGCCTTACCAGGAATGAGCGGTTTTGTTGCGGAATTAGTAGTATTTTTTGGACTAATTACTAGTCCAAAATTTCTGTTAATGCCAAAAATGCTAATTACTTTTGTAATGGCAATTGGAATGATATTAACTCCTATTTATTTATTATCTATGTTACGACAGATGTTCTATGGATACAAGCTATTTCATGTTCCAAACGAAAATTTTGTGGATTCTGGCCCGCGAGAACTCTTTCTTTTAATCTGTATCTTTTTACCAGTAATAGGAATTGGTATTTATCCAGATTTTGTTCTCTCGCTATCCGTTGACAGGGTAGAGGCTCTGTTATCCAATTATTATCCTAAATAGGATTTTTTTTCTTCTACTAGTCCGCTCTATATTCCATAGTGGAAATACTAAAAAATTCAGAAAAAAGTAAAAGAGTCTAATTAGATCTATCTCGAATTTTTGAGAACCCTTTGAGAAGGCGTTCAAGGGGTTCTCAAATCAAACACAAAAATGGAAGTTTTTTCCATTTCATTAAGGTTTTATGTTATGTAATCATTTAGATGGGTAATGTAAATGAACCATAACTATGTAAACCTATTCCTAATAGATTGATACCAAAATAACAGATCCAAATTATAAGAAATCCTATGGAAGCTACAAATGCTGACTTCGTACCCTTCCAATTTGGATTTGTTCTACTATGTAAATAAATTGCAAATATGGTCCAAGTAATAAATGCCCAAGTTTCTTTAGGATCCCAATTCCAATAGGATCCCCACGCCTCATTAGCCCATACTGCTCCACAAAGAATACCTATGGTTAAAAGGGTAAACCCTAGACTAATGACACGATAACTCCAAGAATCCAAACGCTCAATTAATTGATATTTGTAATAATTTGGAAATGAAGGAAAAAAGGTGCTTTTTAAAGCACTTCTTTTTGCATAGAAATATTCAATCTCATTAAAGAAAAATGTTTTGCTTAAAACATTTTTTTTCTTTTTCGAAAAGAAATCTAAATTCTTTCGAAATCTAATGATTAGAACAGCGGCGGATAATAAGGATCCGCACAAAAGAGTCGCATAGCTTAGTAACATCATACTGACATGCATCATTAACCACTGAGATTGTAGAGCAGGTACTAGTATTGTGGATTGATGCATTTCAGTTAAAAGACCCGACGTGGCAAAGCCTTGCGTTAAAATAGTACTCGGCGTAGTTATTGTGCTTAAATCATTTTTAGAGTTCTGTATCTTAGGAATCGTATGAAGAATATACAGAGCCCATGAAAGGAAGATCAATGACTCATATAAATTACTTAATGGAAAATGTCCCGAAGAAGCCCAACGAGAAACTAAGAATCCTGTTATAGAGAAAAAAGTGGCTATCATTCCTTTTTCTGACGAATCACGTAATCCCCCAAGTTCACGAACTAATAAGGTTATCAAATGAATCGTAATCACAATTGAAATTGTTGAGAAAGAAATATGAGTTAGTATATGTTCTAAAGTTGCAAATAGCATAAGGAGAAGGTCCCATTACAAAATTGGAAATTTCGAATTGAATCCATTTTATTTTATAATCTATTGTATTCTTTTTCGAGACTGCCGCCACTCGGACTCGAACCGAGATGCTTGAGCACTGCTTCCTAAGAGCAGCGTGTCTACCAATTTCACCATGGCGGCTAAGTTGAAATAACAGGTTTATTAAAAGAATATTAAGTTATTTTCTCGCGAATCGTCGAGATTGGAAGAGTCCATAGAATTTAAGACATTAGAATCTTCATTAAAATAGACTTCGTTTGGTAGTATCGTTGCGAATTTTTTAACAAAAAAATTCTTGCTTTGCCCAATAGAAACAAAGTTTGAAAGAGTTGGAACAGTTTTTTCTCAGTTGCAATATAGAACTCATTTTTTTGTGAATTTAGGATAAGATAGGTAGAAGTTGTAAGTCTTATTGCAGGAATACTCTACTTTTCATAATAGAATCCCTTTATTTTATTTATTATACGGATTCTATTACGAAAAGTTCATTGATAGGAAAAGAATATTTAGGTCACAGTATACCAAAAACCCTTTTTCTATATATCAATATCAGAGAGGTTAGTTCTAAGAATATTGTACCGAGGAATTCGACACATAAAAGTACATTCATTAATTAATCCTAATTATTCATATTAAATCTAATTATTCATATTAAATAATTGGAATTTTTTTGGGATAGGTCAATTCATATTATCCCAAAACCCTATTATTTGTTTGTTTGTTGCCGAGAAAAACCCTTTGGTTTTGGATGCTCGCTGACGCCAGAAAATGATCTTGATTTTGCTAAAGAATAAGATTGTACTATGGAAAAATAAGTCTTTTTCTTCCAAAGATTTTTACGAATACGCTTTTTTGACATCGAAGTACGTTTTTTTGGAACTGCCATTCAAAAAGGAGATTACTTTTTTCTAGTTGTATGTGAAAGACATCTATTGCCGCAAATCAATCCATCTTTCTTCTTTTTCTTAGTATTTATACTTAGATACTAAAAGATATTGAAATTCTGAATTCTTTTTTACTTCATTTTGTCTAATGCGGATAAGACAAGAGTTTTTTAACATATTATATATATTTTTTAGACTTTGTTTTAATAATATAGAATATATACAATTAATAATATAGAATATATACAAAGGTTTTCTATTTAAATCAATTTATATTTCAAGTATACTCCATATACAGATATAAGGTATGGGGGCCTATCCCCCATATAAGACGGGAGGATAAAGATAAAAGGAAGGGAAAATTCAAATAGTTAATTAAGTTCAGAATGGTATTCCATAATTGAATTCCAATCAAAAAAAAAATACTTAGTCTCTTAAACAAGACATTCTAAAACTTAGATAATTCGAGTCATTAGGATTTAAGTTCTATATGAAGTAAGGAATATTCGAGAATTTCCTATAAACATATAAACATAGGTTTTAATTGGAATTCAATCAATTTGAGTTACGAAACAAGGGAGCTGCTTCATTTTAATAGAAAAAAATATTAAAGTAAAATGATTCAATCTTTTTTTGTATTTTAATAAAAGTCCTTCTTTAGGTAATAACTAGGTAACGAAGTTATTTCATTAACTTTTTGAATTTAACCAACTAAACCTATTCTTATTTTTTGATTGTTTCAATGAGAAAATTTTTGAAAAATTAAGAATTCTAGTATTTTTTTTATTCCTTCAGAAATAGATAAGAATTAGTTTGGTGAATCGGAAACTTTTTTTCAATTTTTCTATAAAATTGAAGTAAAAATTTCAAGTAAAAATTTCAATTTCTTTTCTTATGGAACATACATATCAATATGCATGGGTAATCCCTCTTCTCCCACTTCCAGTTATTATGTCAATGGGGTTTGGACTTTTTCTTATTCCGACAGCAACAAAAAATCTTCGTCGCATATGGGCTTTTCCTAGTGTTTTACTTTTAAGTATAGCTATGGTATTCTCAGTTCACCTGTCTATTCAACAAATAAATGGAAGTTCTATCTATCAATATCTATGGTCTTGGACCGTCAATAATGATTTTTCCTTAGAATTTGGATACTTAATCGACCCGCTTACTTCTATTATGTTAATACTAATTACTACTGTAGGAATCCTGGTTCTTATTTATAGTGACGATTATATGTCTCACGATGAGGGATATTTGAGATTTTTTGTTTATATAAGTTTTTTCAATACTTCCATGTTGGGATTGGTTACTAGTTCCAATTTGATACAAATTTATTTTTTTTGGGAGCTTGTGGGAATGTGTTCCTATTTATTGATAGGCTTTTGGTTTACACGGCCAATTGCAGCGAGTGCTTGTCAAAAAGCTTTTGTAACTAATCGTGTAGGGGATTTTGGTCTGTTATTAGGAATTCTAGGTTTTTTTTGGATAACAGGTAGTTTAGAGTTTCGGGATTTGTTTAAAATAGCTAATAACTGGATTCCTAATAATGGGATTAACTCCTTGCTTACTATTTTGTGTGCTTTTTTATTATTCCTTGGTGCAGTTGCGAAATCGGCACAATTCCCTCTTCACGTATGGTTACCCGATGCTATGGAAGGACCCACCCCCATTTCAGCTCTTATACACGCAGCAACTATGGTTGCTGCGGGGATTTTTCTTATAGCTCGACTTCTTCCTCTTTTCATATCCCTACCTTTGATAATGAGTTTCATTTCTTTAATAGGTACACTAACACTTTTCTTAGGAGCCACTTTAGCTCTTGCTCAGAGAGATATTAAAAGAAGCTTAGCCTATTCTACAATGTCTCAATTGGGTTATATGATGTTAGCTCTAGGTATAGGTTCTTATCAAGCTGCTTTATTCCATTTGATCACTCATGCTTATTCGAAAGCTTTATTGTTCTTGGGATCCGGATCTGTTATTCATTCAATGGAACCTCTTGTTGGATATTCACCAGATAAAAGTCAGAATATGGTTCTTATGGGTGGTTTAAGAAAATACATTCCAATTACAAGAACTTGTTTTTTATGGGGTACCCTTTCTCTTTGTGGTATTCCACCTCTTGCTTGCTTCTGGTCCAAAGATGAAATCCTTAGTAATAGTTGGTTATATTCACCCTTTTTTGGAATAATAGCTTCTTTTACTGCAGGATTAACTGCGTTTTATATGTTTCGGATATATTTACTTACTTTTGATGGGTATTTGCGTGTTCATTTTCAAAATTACAGTAGTACTAAAGAGGATTCGTTGTATTCAATATCGTTATGGGGAAAAAGGATATCTAAAGGAGTCAATAGAGATTTCGTTTTATCAACAACGAAGAGTGGAGTTTCTTTTTTTTCACAAAATCTATCCAAAATTCATGTTAATACAGGAAATAGGATAGAGTCCTTTAGTACTTCATTGGGTACTAAAAACACTTTTGTCTATCCTCATGAACCGGGAAATACTATGCTATTTCCTCTTCTTATATTACTGCTTTGTACTTTGTTCATTGGATCTATAGGAATCCATTTTGATAATGAAATAGGGGAATTAACTATATTATCAAAGTGGCTAACTCCCTCAATAAACTTTTTCCAAGAAAGTTCTAATTCTTCCATAAATTCATATGAATTTATCACTAATGCAATTTCTTCTGTAAGTCTAGCTATTTTTGGTCTATTCATAGCATATATCTTTTATGGATCCGCTTACTCTTTTTTTCAGAATTTGGATTTAATAAATTCCTTTGTAAAAAGGGGTCCGAAAAAGTATTTTTTCCATCAACTAAAAAAAAAGATATATAGTTGGTCATATAATCGTGGTTATATAGATATTTTCTATACTAGGACCTTTACCTTGGGTATAAGAGGATTAACCGAACTAACGCAGTTTTTCGACAAGGGTGTCATTGATGGAATTACCAATGGAGTAGGTCTTGCTAGTTTTTGTATAGGAGAAGAAATTAAATATATAGGGGGAGGGCGAATTTCGTCTTATTTATTCTTTTTTTTATGTTATGTATCTGTGTTCTTATTCTTTTTTCTTTCTTAAGGAATTCCCCTATCTCCTGCCTAAGTAGCTTTCCTATTCGCCAATTTTTTCCATTCCTCTGTGTAAATAGCCTAATATGGGTTCACAATCAATAACATCTTCACCATCGAGAGTAACGACCAGTCGAAGAACACCATGCATTGATGGGTGGTGAGGGCCCATATTGACTATCATGAGATCTTTTCTTGTAAGCGGTAGACTCATATCCTTTCTTCCTTAATTCATTATTCCATGAATTCCTCAAAACGAGGCTCATCAAAATGCAAAATCTAAGACTACTATAAGACTACTAATAAAATAAGAAAAAAAATTCGAACGATGAAATTACCGCTCCCTAATATCCAACTGACTGATTAATTTCTTATAACGTACTCTATTTTTCTTTGCCAAATAAGCCAGCAAACGTTGACGTTTTCCCAAAAGTCTTCGGAGACCTCTTTCCGATGAAAAATCTTTTTTGTGTAATTCCAAATGTGAAGCAAGTCTCCGTATCTTATTGGTGAAACTGAATACTTGAAATTCAACAGAACCCCAGTTTTCTTCTTTTTCTTCTTTAACCATAAATCCAAAAATTTTTCTACCTCCTTTCTTTTTCATGTATTTTTCTGATCAGGAAAAATAAAAAATTATGTCAGTTATTTTGAAGTTATTCTAATCTCGTACACACAAAAATTTGCAATTATTCATCTACTACTGGAATTTGGATTTATTTTATCGATGCAAATTGGATTTGGATAGAAGGGTACATTCTTTTATTTTAGATAGAAGAAACTTTTCTTCTATCTAAAATAAAAGAATTTTGCTGATTTATTTATTGCTATATCCAATTTATGGAATTGATACACCGTTTAATTGATATCATTTAGGAAAATGAAACATAGCATATGCATCCATCTTTCGGCTCGAGAATTTCACGGGATAGAGATATGGTATAAGAAATAGGCTATTAAGTAACTCTAAATGAATTGTGGATACATCTGTATCCTTAACATACTGAAACAACTGCCATTATTCGTATCAAACCAATAGCGATTCATACAAGTTAAATCTTCTAATCAATGGTGGGCCAATAATGAATTTTTTTGCATATGTATTAAGACGCTTGGCCTGATTTCGAAATTGTCCAGAGTTTTTTATGTAGTTTTCATTGCAAAATGATGGATCTCCTTCCGTAACTTTCCAATTACGAGTACGAGAATTGAAAGACATGAAAATTCTCAATTCTCTACGGCGTCTAGGAGATAGATAGAATATTTTCAGGAACAAGAAAACCAGAAGAATCTTTCTCTCTATTCACTACCATTCCGCGTCTTCGACTTCTATTAGTTTCTTTTCTTCTTTAATGCAATAGCTATAGTTTGATATAGAATCCATTTCTCAAAGTAATGGAAACCTTTCTCTTATAGGAAATGGTTCGAAAATCGCTATTCCACCTTTTAGGTATCGTGAAAAGTGATACCTGTGAAGATCGTGCATTTCAGTCACATTCAGATCCGTTTTTTGAGTCCATGATATAACCAAATTGGATGGATCTTCCACCCGTTTAGCTAAGAAAGAATAGATGCAGAGGTGGATAATAGATCGATATGAAGATCATGAGCTGCCCCATAATGAAACCACCAGGAGTCGCGAATATCTCCTTCTTCCCTAATCCAAGATTGGAGAAAGAAGATCTAAGAGGGACCCATGGAGAATGTGGTCAGAAACCCATAATAGAGTCCGACCGCAACGACCGAATTAATTATCCTCATCGAGAAACTTAGACTACTAAGTAGAAAAGATTTGAAAATCATGGCATGGGTCTCCTTTTTTTCTTTCTTTAGAGTTTTCTATATGCACAATTTCTCGATGTTTCGATGAGAATTTCTTGACTTTCCATATATAGAAAGAGATAGACTATAAATGACATCTCTTATGTCAATAAGACCAAAGGGATGGATATTAAAT